ATAGATCTAGCCCATTTTTTTTCTCGAGTTAAGCAAAAGAGGTTAATTATATAAGTTTCAAACTTCAATTTTGCTGAATAATTAAATAAGTTTTATCTTTTCTCCCACCTTCAGAAGAATAAAGCATAGGCATTTCACTATCGTTACAATTTTCTGAAAGATAACTATCTCGGTTTCATCTAGAAATTTATATAGAATCCTTGAAAAAGACTTTCCTTCATAAGAAAGAAAAGACTTACTGTCTTTGGGATCTGATGCTACACCGCTGCTCAATATCGTAGGGGATCCACCCTATTACATAAGTGGATTCCTTCATTTTGATCTTATATCATGATATAAGTAAGCAGTTTTTATTGTATCGGCCAAAAACCTGACTAATTGATCTTTACGGTGCTTCTTCTATCAATTAGATCCTTTATCCATAGAATAAAGTATCTAGGCATACCTATTTCTTCATATTTCTACTTCTATGAAGTTTCTTTCTTTTCTACAGCTGATACAAATCGTTAGTTTGGACAATACATATGTAGAAAGCCTATTTTTTTTAGTATTTATTAGCGAATTTGCTCTTTTTTTTTTTTTTCTTTCTATAGTGGAGATAGTCGCACGTAATGACAGATCACAGCCATATTATTAAAAGCTTGTGGTAAGAACGGGTTTCGTTCTAGTGCCCGAAAATAATATTCCAAAGCTTTCGTATGTTCTCCGTTCCTTGTGTGGATAAGACCTATGTTATAGAGTATATAACTTCGATCATAGGGATCGATTTCTAGTCGCATAGCTTCATAATAATTCTGGAGAGCTTCCGCATAATTTCCTTCGGATTGAGCCGACATCCGTTACGGTCGTTCGTTATTCCATTCAAAGAATCTCCGTTCCAGAACCGTACGTGAGATTCTCATCTCATACGGCTCCCCCTTTATGTGATGCGCATAATGAGATGAGAATAATACATGAAATCAAAAAAGATTGAAATACTCTCATTATGAACTGATGGGACTAGCGTTTTTACAAAAAATCTCTAGCCAACCTTCCTGTAAAAGATCTTTTCTTAACATCAAGCATGTTGTTACTAGATAAAAATGGTAACTCTAACAATTTCTTTGTCCTCAACGCCTCTAAATTTCCAGGAATTAGTCACTTCAACAGTCTTCGATGGTTATACAGGTATCCAAAATACAAACGAGATGGATGTTTGTTGTCCCAACCATTTTTCTAAGTTCCGATCCCGATAAGGAAAAGGGATAATTTATAACAAAGTTTTCGTGTTGTTGATTCCTAGGTGTAGTGCTTCTTCCCCTCTGCTACCTATTTTTACTAGTGGATATTTTGACTAGTGGAGTAGGGTTGACTTAATCCATAGGTTACACCTTTCGCTCAATACTAGAATCGACAATTAAAGCATCTGAGGTTACATTAATCGGGGATACACGACAGAAGGAATTTTTTTATTTTTAAATTGCACCTCCAAGAAGCGTAGATTTATTTCAATTATTGTTTTCTTTCTATCCCGAATAATGTGTCTTTCTACTAAGACGGAGAGCGGTAAAGAAAATAAAAAAAAATCAAATCGCACCATCTCTGTAATAGGTGAATGCCTCTTTTTCCCCGGAAGTTGTCGGAATTATTCGTAATAAGATATTGGCTACAATTGAAAAGGTCTTATCGATAAAATTTCCATTTATCCCAGATCTAGGCATCGGTAACAACCCCATTCTATAATTTCTTTTAATTACCTCTCGTGAGAAAATGATCCCACAAACAAAGGAATTGCATAGTACGAAATAACATAAAAACGGATTCATTAAAAAATCCTACTCGATATTCAAATTGTTTCTTTTTGATTTCACAGGAATCAATAAAACATAAGAAATATTTCAATCCGGTTAAATTTCATCCAAATGTAGTAGGATCAGAATGAAGAGAACTATTCTGATTTCAGCGAAGTTGAAGAATAAAATTCTTTTATTTATCTTACAGATTGGGGTAATTCTAGAAGTTTTTTGATTGAATTATGATCCAAAGAGCAAAAAGAATCGAATAATTATTCTATGATTCATAAATTTTGACTAGATCTATGTATGGGATAAGCAGTTGTTGGTGAAAAATCGAAAACTGTAAAAGTCGAATTTTTATAAAAAATGGAATCATAGTTTAAAAAACTAAATAGAATCATGAGCTAAAAGTATCCATTAAACATAGTTAAAAAAAAATTCTTTTTATAGTTAGAATTGGTTGGACGTGCCTATCAAAAAAAAATGGAATATGAATGACTCACTATTAACTCCGTTTCTGGGCCATAATCATTCTGTAGGAGAGATGGCCGAGTGGTTGAAGGCGTAGCACTGGAACTGCTATGTAGGCTTTTGTTTACCGAGGGTTCGAATCCCTCTCTTTCCGTACTAATTCAACAATGTTACTGACCACAATGTATCAAATCAAATAACAATGGATACTATTATTCCAACGGTTAGACCTTTCTTGGATATAGATTCTCTAT